GTGTATTCACGTTCAATGGTGGATGACTCAATCACTTCGACAGAAGGTTCTATAGGAATGATTTGGATAAATAAGATTCATGATAGGCTTCCTACTGATTACCAAAAACTTGAACATAAAATGGATCCATTTAATGGAGAATCATTATCGACAGACATTGGTCCTTTCTTGACCTCTATCAGTGAATTGGCTAGGAAATCAACAACTGGTTTTAGTCTGAATTTAAAAAAGCTTGTTTTAATATCCGAACAAAGAAGATTTGATTCAGAAAATAAAACAAAATGTTTGAAATTTCTATTCGATGTAATTACAACTGATCCAAATAATCAAACAATTCAAAAGAAATCTATTGGAATAGAAGAAATTGGTAAAAAGATTCCTCGACGATCATACAAATTGATCAATTCTTTTGAAGAGCGGGAGGAGGAAAATGAGGAAGAATCAACAGAAAATCATGGGATTCGTTCAAGAAAAGCCAAACGTGTGGTAATTTATACTGATAAGGCGGATCCGGATCAGAATACCAATACTGATACTAGTACCAGTACTAATAGTGATCAAGCAGAAGAGTTGGCTTTGGTACGTTACTCGCAACAATCAGATTTTCGTCGGGATATAGTAAAAGGATCCATGCGTGCTCAAAGACGTAAAATAGTTACTTGGGAAATGTTTCAAGCGAATGTGCATTCCCTGCTTTTTTTGGACAGAATAGACAAAACTTTTTTTTTTTCTTTTGATATCTCCCGAACAATGAATCTAATTTTTAGAAATTGGATAGATACAGGGCCGAAATTCAAAACTTCGGATTCTGAGGAAGAAGAGGCAAAAGAAAAGGCAAAAAAAATTGCAGATAAAAAAAACGAGAATGAAAGGATAGCAATAGCAGAAACTTGGGATACTATTATATTTGCTCAAGCAATAAGGGGTACTATGTTAGTAACCCAATCGATTCTTAGAAAATACATCATATTGCCTTCATTGATAATAGCTAAAAACCTCGGCCGTATGTTCTTATTTCAATTCCCCGAGTGGTACGAGGATTTGAAGGAGTGGAATAGAGAAATGCATGTTAAATGCACCTATAATGGTGTTCAATTATCAGAAACAGAATTTCCGAAAAACTGGTTAACAGATGGTATTCAGATAAAAATCCTATTTCCTTTCTGTCTGAAACCCTGGCGCAAATCCAAACTACGATCCCATCATAGAGATCCAATCCAAAAGAAAGGGAAAACAGAAAATTTTTGTTTTTTAACAATCTGGGGAAGGGAAACCGAACTACCTTTTGGTTCTGCCCGACAACAACCTTCCTTTTTTGAACCTATTTATAATGAATTCGAAAAAAAAAAGAGAAAAGTGAAAAAAAAATGTTTTCTAGTTCTAAGAGTTTTCAAAGAAAAAACAAAACAGTTTATAAAGGTCTCAAAAGAAAAAACAAGATGGATTATCAAAACGGTTCTATTTTTAAAAAGAATAATAAAAGAGTTTGCAAACGTAAATCCAATTTTCTTATTTGTATTGAAGAAAGTATATGAACCGAATGAAAATGGAAAAGATTCCATAATCATAAGCAGTAATAAAATTGTTCCTGAATCAACCATTCGAATTAGATTCATGGATTGGGCAAATTATTCACTGACAGAAAAAAAAAGGAAAGATCTATCCGATAGAACAACCCTAATCAGAAATCAAATAGAAAGGGGTGCAAAAGACAAAAGAAAAATATTTCTAACTCCGGATATAAATATTAGTCCTAACGATACAAGTTGTGATGATAAAAGATCGGAATCGCAGAAACATATTTGGCAGATATCAAAAAGAAGAAGTAACAGATTCATATTCATACGCAAATGGCACTATTTTTTGACATTTTTCAACGAAAGAATATACATACATATCTTTCTATGTACTGTTAATGTTTCTAGAGTCAATGTACAACTTTTCCTTGAATCAACAAAAAAGATTATCGATAAATACATTCACAATGATGAAAAAAATAAAGAAGGGATTGATGAAACAAATCAAAAAAAAATTAACTTTATTTCGACTATAAAAAAGTATCTTTCTAATATTAGTAATAATAAATCAAAGATTTCTGGTGACCTATATTCCTTTTCACAAGCATCTGTATTTTACAAATTATCACAAATCCAAGCTATTAATAAAAAGTATCATTTGAGATCTCTACTTCAATATCGCGAAGCATATCTTATTCTTAAGGATAGAATCAGGAATTTTTTTGGAACACGAAGAATATTAGATTCCAAATCAAGGCATAAAAAACTTCCGAATTCTGGAATGAATGAATGGAAAAACTGGTTAAGGGGTCATTATCAATACAATTTATCTCAGGCTAGGTGGTCTAAATTAGTACCGCAAAAATGGCGAACTAGGGTCAATCGGCGTCGTACGATTCAAAATAAAGACTCAAAAAAGAATTCATATGAAAAAGCCCAATTCATTCATTACGAGAAAAAAAATGATTATGAAGTGAATTCATTGACGAGCAAAAAAGCAAAATTAAAAAAAAACTACAGATATGATCTTTTTTCATATAAATATATTAATTATGGGGATAGGAAAGACTCATATATTTATCCATCCTCATTACAAGTAAACGAGGACCGAGAGATTCCATATAATTACAACACACCTAAAATTGAACCATTTTATGTACTGAGGGATATATCTATTAGTGATTATCTAGGAGAAGAGTATATTATTGGTACGGGTAAAAGTACGGATAGAAAATATTTGGAGTGGAAAATTTTCGATTTATTTCTTAGAAAGAATATCGATATTGAGTCCTGGACCGATACGGATACCGGGACCAACATTAATAAAATGACTAAGACCGAAACTGATTATTATCAAATGATTGATAAGAAAGATCTTTTCTATCTCACGATTCATCAAGAAATCAACCCACCCAATCAAAAAAAAAAGTTTTTTTTGATGGGAATGAATAAAGAAATGCTATATCGTCCCATATTAAATACAAAATCTTGGTTCTTCTCAGAATTTGTGCCACTTTATGATGCATATAAGATCAAACCGTGGATTATACCAATCAAATTACTTCTTTTCATTTTTAATGGAAATGAAAACATTAGTGAAAACAAAAACATTAATGTAAATCAAAAAAAGGATCTTCGTATATCATCTAATCAAAAAGAATATCTTGAATTAAAGAATCGAAATCAAGAAGAAAAAGAACAGCTCGGCCACGGAAATATTGGCTCAGACGTACGAAAACGACAAAAAGATTTTGAAAAGGATTACACGGAATCAGACATTCAAAAACGTGAAAAGAAAGGACAACCCGAGAGTAACAAGAAAGCAAAACTAGAGTTATTCCTGAAAAAATATTTGCTTTTTCAATTGAGATGGGATGATCCTTTGAATCACAGAATTTTCAATAATGTTAAGGTATATTGTTTCCTGCTTAGACTAATAAATGCAAAGGAAATTGCTATATCCTCTATTCAAGGAGGAGAAATGCACCTGGATGTAATGTTAATTCAGACGAATCTAACTCTTCCAGAATTGATAAAAAAGGGAATATTAATTCTCGAACCAGTACGTCTGTCTATAAAATGGGATAGACAATTTATTATGTATCAAACCATAGGTATCTCATTGGTCCATAATAATAAATGCCAAACTAATGGAAGATATCGAGAAAAAGGATATGTTGATGAGAATTATTTCAATGGATCCATTGTACAACATAAAAAGATGCTTGTGAATAGAGACGAAAATCATTATGATTTGCTTGTTCCTGAAAATATTCTATCCCCTAGGCGTCGTAGAGAATTGAGAATTCTAATTTGTTTCAATTCCGGAAATAGGAATGTTATGGATAGAAATCCGGTATTTTTCAATGACAACAATGTAAGGAACTGGGGGCAATTTTTGGATGAGGACAAGCATATTGATGCAGATATAAATAAATTCATTCAATTCAAATTGTTTCTTTGGCCCAATTATCGATTAGAGGATTTAGCTTGTATGAATCGCTACTGGTTTGATACCAATAATGGCAGCCGTTTCAGTATGTCAAGGATACATATGTATCCACGATTCGGAATTAGTTGATGGTTGGTACATTTCCTATATATCAGGTGTCGGGTCTGGTATATGAATGTACACACACGCTGTGTTACATTCTAATACATGATACCGATTCAATAACGTCTCAATTGGATTGAATCTAGAAATGATTCGGCAGAATCTTCTTAGGTCAAAATAATTTTCTTTTGTGGGTACAGAAATTGCCCTTCTATCGAATCAAATTACAAATTGTACTTACAATCCATTTGAATTTAATTTTGATTTGATTTGATAGAATAAAGTAATATATGAATAAATCCAGATTATTGGGTGTATCAGATCAAAATAACTGGCATTATTATTATTCCTGATTGGTAAAATCCATATCTGTGGAAAAAAAAAAAAAGAGAGAGAAATTTTATTTTTATGGTTATGGTCAAAAATTCATTCATCTCAGTTATTCCGAAAGAAGAAAAAAACAAAGGGTCTGTTGAATTTCAAGTAATCAGTTTCACCAATAAGATACAGAGACTTACTTCACATTTTGAATTGCACAGAAAGGATTATTTATCTCAGATAGGTTTGCGGAAAATTCTGGGAAAACGTCAACGACTGCTGGCTTATTTGTCAAAGAAAAATAGAGTGCGTTATAAAAAATTAATCGATCAATTAGATATTCGGGAACCAAAAACTCGTTAATTTGAAAATTATTTGAATTCTTTGGTTTATTAGATCTTGAATTTTGATGAACCTCATTTATTTCGTTTTCGGCAATTCATAGAATAATGGATCGGAGAAGAAAACATATGAATGTACCGGCTACAAGAAAAGACCTCATGATAGTTAATATGGGTCCTCACCACCCATCAATGCATGGTGTTCTTCGACTTATCGTTACTCTAGATGGTGAAGATGTTATTGACTGCGAACCCGTATTGGGTTATTTACACAGAGGGATGGAAAAAATTGCGGAAAACCGAACAATTATACAATATCTTCCTTATGTAACACGTTGGGATTATTTAGCTACTATGTTCACAGAGGCAATAACGGTAAATGCACCAGAACAATTAGGAAATATTCAAGTACCCAAAAGAGCCAGCTATATCAGAGTAATTATGCTGGAGCTGAGTCGTATAGCTTCTCATTTATTATGGCTTGGACCTTTTATGGCAGATATCGGTTCACAGACTCCCTTCTTCTATATTTTCAGAGAAAGGGAATTGCTATATGACCTATTCGAAGCTGCCACAGGTATGCGAATGATGCATAATTATTTCCGTATCGGGGGAGTCGCTGCTGATCTACCTCATGGCTGGATAGATAAATGTTTGGATTTCTGCGATTATTCTTTAACAGGAATTGTTGAATATCAAAAGCTTATTACGCAAAATCCCATTTTTTTGGAACGAGTTGAAGGGGTGGGCATTATTGGTGGGGAGGAAGCAATAAATTGGGGTTTATCGGGACCAATGCTACGAGCTTCCGGAATCCAATGGGATCTTCGTAAAGTTGATCATTATGAGTGTTACGATGAATTCGATTGGGAAGTCCAGTGGCAAAAAGAAGGAGACTCATTAGCTCGTTATTTAGTACGAATCAATGAAATGACGGAATCCATAAAAATTATTCAACAGGCTCTAGAAGGAATTCCGGGGGGGCCCTATGAGAACTTAGAAGTTCGACGCTTTGATAGAGCAAGTGATTCCGAATGGAATGGTTTTGAATATCGATTCATTAGTAAAAAGCCTTCTCCCGCTTTTGAATTGTCAAAACAAGAACTTTATGTGAGAGTAGAAGCCCCAAAGGGAGAATTGGGAATTTTTCTGATAGGGGATAATAGTGTTTTTCCCTGGAGATGGAAAATTCGTCCACCTGGTTTCATCAATTTGCAAATTCTTCCTCAGCTAGTTAAAAGGATGAAATTGGCTGATATCATGACGATACTAGGTAGTATAGATATCATTATGGGAGAAGTTGATCGTTGAAATGATAATTGATACGACAGAAGTACAAGCTATCAATTCTTTTTCCAGATCGGAATCCTTAAAAGAGGTCTATGACCTCTTATGGCTGCTTGTCCCTATTTTTACTCCTGTATCGGGAATCACAATAGGCGTACTCGTGATTGTGTGGTTAGAAAGAGAAATATCTGCAGGGATACAACAACGTATCGGGCCTGAATATGCCGGCCCCTTGGGAATTCTTCAAGCTCTAGCAGATGGGACCAAACTACTTTTGAAAGAGGATCTTCTCCCATCTAGAGGAGATGTTCGTTTATTCAGTATGGGGCCATCTATAGCAGTCATATCAATTCTACTAAGCTATTTAGTAATTCCTTTTGGCTATCGCCTTGTTCTAGCCGATCTCAGTATAGGCGTTTTTTTATGGATCGCTATTTCCAGTATTGCTCCTATTGGGCTTCTTATGTCAGGATATGGATCGAATAATAAATATTCCTTTTCAGGTGGTCTACGAGCTGCTGCTCAATCTATTAGTTATGAAATACCATTAACTCCGTGTGTGTTATCAATATCTCTACGTGTGATTCGTTGGAACATGAACCTTTACCCCCTTCCTTTATTTCCAGGAAAGGGGTTGGATGTGTTGAATAGATACCTTTCTCTTTTTATTCATCATTCGGGTCGATGAGTTAAACCAGATAGTTATATGAGTGAAACAAAACAGCTTATGAATTTGCAGTAAGAAGATTGATTCTCATTCCCTATGTACGAGAGTAAAGTGGAAGTAAACATAAGCGGTCGAAACTGTTTACCCCAAGATTGGTTGATTAGTCATCATGACTTGAAGCGGGTGCAAAAGATCAACTGTATGGAGTTTCTACTATTGTATTGTATGTTGTTGTATGTTGTATGTATTACCATATCGGGGATCAATCAAAAATGAGTGGACGGTTAGGAACACGAAGGTACACAAAGGATTAGTGATGAAAATAATGTAAGGTACCCAAAGGGATATTTCTGCATAACATAAAAGGAATCATAATGAGGGCTTTAAGTTCGTAGAAATGATCAAGCAGTACTTCCTCACGATTCCGATCCAGAGTATGCTTCTATCCACTGATTAAATAAATGACTGTCGAGAACGAAGTAATCCTTTGATTTGATTTTTTAGAAACCCCCCTTCTGAGTGAGAAAGAAGAACAGGAACGAAAGAAATGGAATGCAATAGGAAAACTGAATAATAAGAGATCTTTGTTTATTCTTTCTTTCCTCAATCCTATCCATATTCATACGGATAGAATTCTTATAATGATTTATCAACTATAACTCATGAATTAGTGTCTAATTATTTTTCGTACGAAAAGTATGGGTCGAAATATCTATTGAAACAACGAGTATTTTATTGAAGGATTAAGTTATTACTGAACTAAAAGAATTCTAAGTCTAATTAGAAAATAAAGGATGAGATCAATTCGGAAGCGCTTTTTTTTTATTATGGCGGACGGAATTCCATTGGTCTAATTCGGGACTCTTCGATACATTGTTACTCTAATCTACACTACAAACATGCCGAGGTAATAATGAACCAGTCCTTAGATTTATTTGTAGCCATCGAGGAGCCGTATGAAGCTGAGGTCTCATGTGCGGTTCTGGAATAGCGATGGGAATAGTGATGTTATCATCGACTATGATTATCTAACAGTTCAAGTACAGTTGATATAGTTGAGGCACAGTCAAAATATGGGTTTTGGGGGTGGAATCTGTGGCGTCAACCTATAGGGTTTATAGTTTTTCTAATTTCTTCCCTAGCGGAATGTGAAAGATTACCTTTTGATTTACCAGAAGCAGAGGAGGAATTAGTAGCAGGTTATCAAACCGAATATTCAGGTATTAAATCTGGTTTATTTTACGTTGCTTCTTACCTAAATCTACTAGTTTCTTCATTATTTGTAACAGTTCTTTACTTGGGCGGGTGGAATTTCTCTATTCCGTACATATTCATTTCTGAACCTTTTGGAATAAATAAAACAGGGGGAGTCTTTGGAATGACAGTTGGTATCCTTATTACATTAGCTAAAGCTTATTTGTTCCTGTTCATTCCTATCACAACAAGATGGACTTTACCTAGGATGAGAATGGACCAGCTATTAAACCTTGGGTGGAAATTTCTTTTACCTATTTCTCTAGGTAATCTATTATTAACAACTTCTTCCCAACTCGTTTCGCTATAACAAAATAGGATATTCTAGATTCATAACCTATCTAGAGCAAGAGAAAGAAACATCAAACTATTCATGGATATCCACGATATGTTCCCTATGGTGACTGGGTTCATGAATTATGGTCAACAGACAATACGAGCTGCAAGGTATATTGGTCAAAGTTTCATGATTACCTTATCTCACGTGAATCGTTTACCTGTGACTATTCAATATCCTTATGAAAAATCGATCACATCGGAGCGTTTTCGTGGTCGAATCCATTTTGAATTTGATAAATGCATTGCTTGTGAAGTATGTGTTCGGGTATGCCCCATAGATCTACCCGTTGTTCATTGGAGATTGGAAACGGATATTAGAAAGAAACGATTGCTTAATTATAGTATTGATTTTGGAATCTGTATATTTTGTGGTAATTGTGTCGAGTATTGTCCAACAAACTGTTTATCAATGACTGAAGAATATGAACTTTCTACTTATGATCGTCACGAATTGAATTATAATCAAATTGCTTTGGGCCGGTTACCAATGTCAGTAATTGGAGATTACACAATTCGAACAATTACGAATTCGACTCCAATCAAAATAATCAGGGGTAAACCTCTTGATTCAAAAACGATTACCAATTACTAAGATTCCGTTTTGATCTAAAGTAAAGGAGTGAGGCTTCTTTCATTTTGCTAGGTCAGTAAATAACTATTGATTGGTGAGAATCAAGGCTTGATTTTGATTTAGAATGGATTCATGGATCTGTGATGATTTCAAAATATACAATTTCGAACTACTCTTTCAGATACAGTAGCGGGATTGATCCAATAACTGTATCTATATAAATCTACACCCCTTTAGGATTCAATTAGGAACGTATCATATACAAGAAAAAAAAAAATAAGGTAACCTCTTTTTTCTTGGATCGGTTAGTAAGTTTATGAAATATTTCGATTTATTTATCTCTTTTTTTACACATAATGGATTTACCTGGACCAATACACGATATTCTTTTAGTATTTCTGGGATCAGGTCTTATATTAGGAGGTCTGGGGGTGGTCTTACTTACCAACCCAATTTATTCTGCTTTTTCATTGGGACTGGTTCTTGTTTGTATATCCTTATTCCATATTCCATCTAACTCCTATTTTGTGGCTGCTGCACAGCTCCTTATTTACGTAGGAGCTGTAAATGTTTTAATCCTATTTGCTGTGATGTTCATGAATGGTTCAGAATATTACAACGATTTCTATCTTTGGACCGTTGGGGATGGGGTCACTTCACTGGTTTGTACAAGTATTCTTTTTTCACTAATTACTACTATCTCGGATACGTCGTGGTACGGGATTGTTTGGACTACAAGATCAAATCAGATTATAGAGCAGGACCTAACAAGTAACGTTCAACAAATTGGGATTCATTTATCAACAGATTTTTACCTTCCATTTGAACTCATTTCTATAATTCTTTTAGTTGCTTTGATAGGTGCAATTGCTATGGCCCGGCAGTAAAGTAATTAAGTAATAAATACTTAGATCCAAAATAAAATAAATAAAGTCTTGTTTTGTTCTATGTTATCACATCCATTTTCCTTCAGTTCCATTTTCATATTCTATTGTTCATATATGAAATTGAAAGGGGTTTAGTTCGATCCATTACTAATACCTTACTTTGTTTCGTACTTATTCTAATCAAATCGGTGAAATTGTTGTTCATATTGAAATGAATCAAGATTGATGAGGGGTTGGTCAATGATGACCGAACATGTACTTATTTTGAGTGCCTATTTATTTTCTATCGGTATTTATGGATTGATCACAAGTCGAAACATGGTTAGAGCACTTATGTGTCTTGAACTTATACTGAATGCGGTTAATGTAAATCTCGTAACATTTTCTGATTTGTTTGATAGTCGTCAATTAAAAGGAGATATTTTCTCGATTTTTGTTATAGCTATTGCAGCCGCTGAAGCAGCTATTGGGCCGGCTATTGTTTCATCGATCCATCGTAACAGAAAATCAACTCGTATCAATCAATCGAATTTGTTGAATAAATAGTATTAATGATATAAATAAAGACAGATATCTACAATATATTCACTAATTTAGAACTAGCATGTATGGTTCGTATGACCATGCTTGTTGAAACGTAAGAAATCAAAGTATCTTGGCCCTTGCTCATGAACAGATCCAGAAAGAAATTGATTATCAAAAAAATTCTGGTAAACCACTGATTCGTCTGGCGTCTACAACATAATATATATAATTCAATTACTAATGAAGCCAGATCGAAAATTCATAAAGTTCAAAAAATGGATAGATCCAATGTCGCATTCAGTAAAGATTTATGATACATGTATAGGGTGTACTCAATGTGTACGAGCCTGCCCCACAGATGTATTGGAAATGATACCTTGGGACGGATGTAAAGCTAAACAAATTGCTTCTGCTCCAAGAACAGAGGACTGTGTAGGTTGTAAGAGATGTGAATCCGCTTGTCCAACAGATTTCTTGAGTGTTCGGGTTTACTTATGGCATGAGACAACTCGCAGCATGGGTCTAGCTTATTGATACGTTCTAGAAAAATCCACTTGAATCCATTTGATTCCTCTTTACCGACAAAAACCCGTACTCGAGAAATTATTCCGAGCGCGGGTTTTTCTGGTCAAAGTCTATCTTGTCTTTACCACGAGTTATTTTCCTTGGTTAACAATAATTGTTGTTTTGCCGATATCCGCGGGTTCGTCAATTTTCTTTCTCCCTCGTAGAGGGAATAAAAATAAGGTGGTTCGGTGGTATACTATTTGTATATGCTTATTAGAACTCCTTCTAACGACCTATGCGTTCTGTTATCATTTCCAATTGGACGATCCATTAATCCAATTAGAGGAGGCTTATAAATGGATAAATACTTTTGATTTTCACTGGAGACCGGGAATCGATGGACTTTCCATAGGACCCATTTTACTGACGGGATTCATCACTACTTTAGCTACTTTAGCGGCTCGGCCAGTTACTAGAGATTCGCGATTGTTCCATTTCCTGATGTTAGCAATGTATAGTGGTCAAATAGGATCATTTTCCTCTCGAGACCTTTTACTTTTTTTCCTCATGTGGGAATTAGAATTAATTCCTGTTTACCTACTTGTATCCATATGGGGAGGGAAGAAACGTCTGTACTCAGCTACAAAGTTTATTTTGTACACAGCGGGGGGTTCTATTTTTCTCTTAATGGGAGTTCCGGGTATGGGTTTATATGGCTCCAATGAGCCAACATTAAATTTTGAAACATTAGCTAATCAATCGTATCCTTTGGGATTGGAAATAATATTCTATTTTGGCTTCCTTATTGCTTATGCTGTCAAATTGCCGATTATACCCCTACATACATGGTTACCAGATACCCATGGAGAAGCACATTACAGTACATGTATGCTTCTAGCGGGAATCTTATTAAAAATGGGAGCGTATGGATTGGTTCGGATCAATATGGAATTATTACCCCATGCTCATTCTATATTTTCTCCCTGGTTGATGATAGTAGGAGCGATTCAAATAATCTATGCAGCTTCAACTTCTTTCGGTCAACGCAATTTAAAAAAGAGAATAGCCTATTCCTCCGTATCTCATATGGGTTTCACACTTATAGGAATTGGTTCCATAACCGATACGGGAATCAATGGAGCCATTTTACAAATAATCTCTCATGGATTTATTGGTGCTGCACTTTTTTTCTTGGCAGGAACGAGCTACGATAGAATACGTCTTGTTTATCTCGACGAAATGGGAGGAATAGCTATCCCAATGCCAAAAATATTTACCATGTTCAGTAGCTTCTCGATGGCTTCTCTTGCATTGCCAGGAATGAGTGGTTTTGTTGCGGAATCAGTAGTATTTTTTGGAATAATTACTAGCCCGAAATATCTTTTAATTCCAAAAATACTAATTACTTTCGTAATGGCAATTGGAATGATATTAACTCCTATTTATTCATTATCTATGTCACGTCGGATGTTCTATGGCTACAAGCTATTCAACGTTCCAAACTCTTATTTTTTTGATTCTGGACCACGAGAACTATTTGTTTCGGTCTGTATCCTTCTACCTGTAATAGGTATTGGTATTTATCCTGATTTCGTTCTCTCGCTATCAATTGACAGGATAGAAGCTATTCTATCTATTTATTTTCATAAATAGTTTTCAACAATAAGACATTACATTAATGTAAAAGAACTGTGTGATTTTTAAAAGCGTTCACTGTATAATGCAATGAAAGAAAAAAAAAAAATGAAGTGAATTATAATCAGATACATCTAAAGTTTTTTCGAACCATTTGAATCAAGTAGTGATTCAAATGGTTCGAAAAAACTTGCACAAACCTTCTTTATATAATATACGGGACGATGTTCCTATGTATTCTTCAGGCCCTTTCTTCAATTAGTTGTTAATGTGAATGAACCATAACTATGTAGTCCTATTCCTAATAGATTGACCCCAAAATAGCATATCCAAATTATAAGAAATCCTATAGAAGCCACAATTGCCGAATCCACACCCTGAAAGCTCTGATTTGTTCTACTATGTAAATAAATCGCGAATATGGTCCAAGTAATAAATGCCCAAGTTTCCTTGGGATCCCAATTCCAATAAGACCCCCATGCCTCATTAGCCCATACTGCTCCCGAAAGAATACCTATGGTTAAAAAAGTAAACCCTAGACTAATGACACGATAACTACACTGATCTAATTGTTGAGTTAATTGATACCTGTGATAATTTATAAATGAAAGAAAAGAAGTGTTTTGTAAAACACTTCTTTTTTCATTCACAAAGGAAAATGACCCAATTAATAAATGATTGCTTTTGCGAGGAATATCTAGGGTTTTTCGAAATGTAATGACTAAAAGAGCTACGGATAATAACGATCCACATAAAAGAGCTGCATAACTCAATAACATCATACTTACGTGCATCATTAACCACTGGGATTGTAGAGCAGGTACTAATATTGCAGATTGATGCATTTCGGTTGAAAGACCCGAAGTGGCAAAGCCTTGGGTAAAAATAGCACTTGGCGCGGTTATTGCGCTTAAATCACTTTTCTGGTTCCGTCTTTTAGGAAACATATGAATAATGGAGAAACTCCACGAAAGAAACATTAAAGATTCATATAAATCGCTTAACGGCAAATGTCTCGAATAAATCCAACGAGTAACTAATAATCCTGTTATACAGAAAAAGGTAGCCATCATGGCTTTTTCTGACAAATGAAATAGTACTACGGTTTGATGGACTAATAAGGTCATCAAATGAATCGTAATAACAATTGAAATGATAGAAAAAGAGATGTGAGTTAATATATGTTCTAAAGTGGCAAATATCATAATTTTTTTTTTTAGGGGGGTATCCCCAATTACGGAATGGAAATCCGGAATTGAATTCATTATAGGATCTATTGTGCCTTTTTTAGAGGATGCCGCCACTCGGACTCGAACCGAGATGCTCTAGCACTGCTTCCTAAGAGCAGCGTGTCTACCAATTTCACCATGGCGGCTTCATCGAAATAATCATAGTCCATATGATGTTCAATCGTCGAGATTGAGGGATTTAATGCAATCTATTTTAGGAAATGTTAGAATCGATGAATAAAGGCCCGTTCAAATAAATATTTAAACGCTCAATAATCCTTAGTATCGTGGCAGGAGGTCATTTTAAACAGCGGGCTTTTCCGTATTATAAGTTCTTCTGGAATAGTTGGAACTAGACGGTTATGCCCTGAGTCCGGGTATAGAACTAAGAATTTTTTTCTCATTTTTTGACGATTCATTTCTCATTTATCTGATTTGATAGATCCGAAACGAAAAAGATTCATTTTTCAATGAACAAAATAAAACAATATTTTTTATATATCACAACTTCATCACTACATCCAAAGGATTTCTATAAAAATTTGGATAGTTTGGTATCAAAGATGTATTAATGATTGGGATCTTCATTTTATACATAACATAATTTGTGTGAGGATTTACCAAACCCATTAGGTATTGGACCGGGCATATCGTATAACAAAAGAGTTTCAATCTTTATTGGAATTCTACTGTATGTACTTTATGTACTTTAACTTAGAAAACTTAGAAAATAAAAATTAAACTGATAAGATCTCTTTATATATAGATTTGAAATCTAATATTAATAGATAAAATAATTTAGATATTAGATCTAGATATATCGATTGATCGATCCTCCAGCTCAAACATGGGATAGGATCCATTGGGGTTGGATTACGTAAGATTGACCCATTCTTTAGTACATAAATATAGTACATAAATATCGATCTAAATGGGATCCTGGCAGTTTTATTATTCTTTTTTTTTTCTGTTCGAAATAAGAGGGAGTCCTTGTAGATATGTAGTGATTCAGAGAGCTACAAATCAAAGTTTTAAAATGTATATTTTAATCAATTAGTTTCAATAATCCATTGACTTTGACTACGAATCTTATCCCCGCCTTACTTTGGAACAAAAAAGGGGGCTCTAACCTCGTTCATACCTGTTTCAGATTTTCCAAAAATCTTAATGATGTATAACTATTGGAGATACATAATCCAATAAGCCAATCCCTTCCTAAGAAAAAAAAAAAAGTAAGAGTTTTGTTATTGTGAAAAATGAATCGATGGGGAAAGTTACAATCCCCATCTCGCGAATTATAAAAACCAATCAATGAAAGGTGAAACCTTGTATTTTGTGTCTAACTACTTCTTTCTTTTTTTTTTTTTTTTAAACAAAAAAAGAAATTATTTTTAGAACCTAGTATACAGAAGAATTTGTATTCTACATACCACAACAGCTAGTTCTATCTCATATTGATGAGTTCAAAACATTAGTTAATGTGAATTCTTCATCTTATAAATTTAATCATCCAATTCATCGAGTCATGCTGATTCAGATTCAGATCATTCCAAGGCTTTATTACTTGTTTGTCGCACAAAAAAACTTTTTGAATGCCCGGTAGAAATAGATTTAGCTAAAGATAAAGCTTTTGCCGCGGCCTGATATCCCCTTCCTTTCCAAATATTTCTACGAATATGCTTTTTTGACAGAGAAGTACGTTTCTTTGGAACCGCCATTTCAAAATAAAAGGGTCACTCATTTTTATAGTTGGACGTGAAAGACATTTATTGTTCAATTCAAAATAGATTGTTCTTTCTATTAACTATTCATTATCTATCTTTATTCCATAGCCGATACTTATGCTTACTTCATAACATAGAAAAATATGGATACAGATAGATGAGCATCGCATATGGTATCATTAAGGATAAAAAAAGAAATGAAATAGAAGAAAAAAGAAAAAACGATGTGATTTTCAAGGGAATTTTTTTTTCACATTTTCATTACATCTAATGTTCGAAGAAAGAAAAATTTGTACTGATTGGGGGCTTCATATCTTTATTCAATCTATGTCTACGGGCGGGATCTACTACCGTTGAATCGGATGCCGTTGATAAGAATTAAAAAGGTTCCAATTCATATCTCAGTCTATTTTAGATAATATATATATATAGTTATATTTAATAAATCGAAAAGCTTAAGAACCCTTTCCTAATTTAGGAAACCAATAATGAATGTAACCTTTTTCTATTAATTGATCAAGCTCGGAGATAGAGTCCACATAATTAAAATTGAAATTAAATCAAAGTAGTTAATCCGTTAAACAATACATTACTTGATAAAATAAAGGGAATTTGAGTAATTTCTCATTTTAGTTCTATGTGAAGTGACAAGTATTCTAGGATTTTTCATAAACACATAAACATAAGTTTGTTTTATTGGACTAGAAGCCAATCAATTCCAGAATTAGTTAATGACTCCGAAGAAACTAAATAAAAACTAGGTTTATTGGATCGAGTTATTGGCAGATCCTACGATACATATCAGAATAAAGTACTTGAATTTTTGGTATCATTCTTTTTCCTTACTATAATTGATATAAATATGGATAGAAATCACCGTATCGTATGTATATAGTAGAATAATTGAAAATTTCATATTTTTTATCTTAATAAATATCTTCGTTAATAACTAGGTAGTAGCCTTTAACTAGTAACTTGGTTATTTGAAAAATTGTAACTTCTTCATTTGAATTTTTTTTTTATTATTGCTTCTTCCGGAAGAAATAAGGGCTGGTGAATGGGAAACAATTAATAAGAATAAAAAAAGAAAGTTTAATTTTCTTATGGAACATACATATCAATATGCATGGATCATACCTTTCGCTCTACTTCCAGTTACTATGTCAATAGGGTTGGGACTTCTGCTTGTTCCGACCGCAACAAAAAATTTGCGTCGTATGTGGACTTTTCCTAGTGTTTCATTGCTAAGTATAGTTATGGTTTTTTCGTCCGATCTGTCTATTCAACAGATAAATGGCAGTTCTATCTATCAACATCTATGGTCTTGGACCATCAATACTGATTTTTCCTTAGAGTTCGGCTACTTGATCGATCCACTTACTTCTATTATGTCAATACTAATCACTACGGTTGGAATCATGGTTCTTATTTATAGTGACAATTATATGTCTCATGATCAAGGATATTTGAGATTTTTTGCTTATATGAGTTTTTCCAATACTTCCATGTTGGGATTAGTTACTAGTTCCAATTTGATACAAATTCATATTTTTTGGGAACTAGTGGGAATGTGTTCGTATTTATTAATAGGTTTTTGGTTCACACGACCGGTTGCCGCAAATGCTTGTCAAAAAGCGTTTGTAACTAATCGTGTAGGGGATTTTGGGTTATTATTAGGAATCTTAGGTTTTTATTGGATAACAGGGAGTTTCGAATTTCGAGATTTGTTCGAAATCTTCAATAACCTGATCCGTAATAATGGGGTCAACTCTTTATTTGCTACTCTGTGTGCCTCCCTATTATTCGTCGGTGCAGTTGCTAAATCCGCACAATTTCCCCTTCATGTATGGTTACCTGATGCCATGGAGGGGCCTACTCCTATTTCGGCTCTTATCCATGCTGCTACTATGGTAGCAGCAGGCATTTTTCTTGTCGCTCGATTTCTTCCGCTTTTCACAGTCATACCTTACATAATGAATCTCATTTCTTTGATAGGTGTAATAACGGTACTATTAGGAGCTACTTTAGCTCTTGCTCAAAGAGATATTAAGAGAAGTTTAGCCTATTCTACAATGTCTCAATTGGGTTATATTATGTTAGCCCCAGGGATAGGCTCTTATCGAGCTGCTTTATTCCATTTGATCA